GGAAAAGTGGTTGAAAGAATTCAACCAATTTAGTATTCAAGTCAATGATGTATTACATTAATTCGATTCATTCAACCTTATTTTATTTAATTTTATTTAAATATTTTAAATATTAAAAATTATAACGATAAAGTAAAAAAAGTAAAATAAAGTCAAAGCGGGTAGCGGGAATCGAACCCGCATCGTTAGCTTGGAAGGCTAGGGGTTATAGTCGACGTTGATTCATAATTTTTAACGTCTCTAATTCAAAACTGAACGTGAAACTTTGGTTTCATTCAGCTCCTTTATGGAAGGTGGATAAATTCCCAGATTCAGACATGAACGAAATAAAAAATCTGACCCATAACGTCTATGTCAGCTTTTATGTCTGAATCTATTCAGAACAACCCGCTTTCTAGACGATCCCTATAGAAAGGGGTGTTATATTCTAACAATCTTTCTAGTTACTTCGTTCTCTACTTCTATTTGAAAGAATCCTTAGGAAAAGCATTTTGTTTCCACCGAGCTAAAACAATTTATCGATGTCTTTAATAAACCAAAGACATTGTTTAATAGCTGTTTTGCTTCAATTTCCCCTACAGAAATGAAAAATTGAAGATTTAGTTACGATTAGAAATACGCGTTTTATCTTTATCCATGGGTCCTTTACTTATACTCATTCAATTGGAAGTATTGATCCAATAAAAAAATTATGTTTCGTAATTTTATAATCCAATTTTTCAATTTAAAATTGATTCGTGGATAAAAATCACGAGAATTTATATTATTCCTCGAATTTTTCATTGAGAGGGAAAGGATTCAATCCTTTTAAGAACTAAAGTTTTTGTTCGGAATGAATATTAATCAAACCGAAAGACCCTTTAACTATATAAAGGATTAAAGAACGAATCACACTTTTACCACTAAACTATACCCGCTACAATCAGATTATTGTATCTAAATGGACCTTTTGTCGACCTTAATCACAAAACCAAAACAAAACATCAGAAAAAAATTATGAAAACTAGAGCGTTTACCTTTTGTATTTGTATCAGAGGACCTAATGAGATTTGGAAACGAGTATTCATTTTAATAACTAAATAACAAGTGCTTTTTTGCCCGAGGTTTTTGTCTCGAACTTAATCCATAACACAAAAATAGATTGTGGTAAGAAACGAGAGTTCCTTTTTTCTTATTTAAACCGGAATAAAAGGACTAACTAAGAAAGAAATAGCACGTTGATTCTCTACCATTTGATTCTATATCATAGATATTGATATTTTTTTATTTATTATTTTTTTTTTCAATTTTCTAAACCTTTTGATTTATGATTTGTTGGAATATGATTTGTTGGAACAAAAGGGCGGGCCCGGCTAAGGACTGACCAGGCCGGGCCGTGGAACTAAAAAGCCCCTTCGGACGAAATTAAAAAATAAGAGTATATACTATGACGAGCGTTTTCAAGCCTTATTTTTTATAATGTAACATAGTATTATCCTTTTTCAATTGGGAGGAGAGATGGCTGAGTGGACTAAAGCGTCGGATTGCTAATCCGTTGTACGAGTTTTTCGTACCGAGGGTTCGAATCCCTCTCTTTCCGTTTTCGTTGATGACTTAGTATTTTTTTTTTCGAATTTATCGAGAGCTATTTTTTTATTACTAGTAATAAAAAAAGAATTAGTGGAATAGATAAAATCTTACTAAATAACAGTTTAAAATCAAGCAAAGAAAACCTTATTTTTTATTCTTCACGTCCAGGATTACGTCCTGGATCATTAGACAGGAATCCGAAGATAAAGAGAGAAACAAAGAATATCACTACCGTGTAAACAAATAGTTTGAGAGTAAGCATTACACAATCTCCAAGATTTTTTTAGGAAAAAAGAGAATAGATTCTCCACTTTTATACTACTATACTACATACCCGATTTTTTTTTTTCGAATAAATCATGAATTTGTCTGGGACTTTATTAAAATTAAAAATATCATCGGAAACTTACAGCAGCTTGCCAAACAAAGGCTAAGAGAAAAAAGAACAGGGGTATCACTGGCATAACATCGACTATTGGATTCAAAAAAGCGTAGGCTTCGGGCAATTTGCCAACGAAAAAACTACTGGAATAAAGAGCAGAATTAAGGTAGATACAGATCAAACTAAAAATATTAAGCATAACAAACATTTTGTTTTTGGGGATAATTGTATTTATTTTGATTGAGTTGTTAATAAATTTAATTGAGTTTTTTATTATTATAGATATGTTATTATTGATAGAAGAAAAAAATGAATAAAAATAAAATAAGATAGACGAAAAAACTTTATTTTATTTAAAAACTTTATTTTATTTGAATTCACCCAATCAAAAATTCTTCTATATCTCAAATCAAAAGAGAATAGAATAAATAATACTTTCGTACAATATCTTAATTGAATTATATGTAATGATCAATAAATTCAGTTTAATTCTATGTCTACGTGTATAGTTTCCATGTAGAAAAATTCTAATAATCCATTTTATAAAAAATAGATATTTAGACTGGAGTTGACGAATAACCCGTACCAATATTAGTGTTTATTTATTAGTATCGAATAGAAATAAATGGGGCGTGGCCAAGTGGTAAGGCAACGGGTTTTGGTCCCGCTATTCGGAGGTTCGAATCCTTCCGTCCCAGAGCATACCCAGTATACATGTATATATATTATTATATAATCATTATATTAACATAATAATATCAATATATTTATATATATATATATAAAATATATCATAATAAAATAATATATTTATATATATAAAGATTGCTTTTTAGAACAGCCTTCCGTATTAAGATAATCTGTATTAAGATTACTAATAGAATATTAGTATATAATCTAGTATAGAATCTGATTATTATTTTTTAATAATTGGCGGAATCATATCTTTTGCACAAATTTGTTTGAGTTCAAATAACACGCATATGAAATGGGAAATTGAATTCAGTTGCAATTCGTTAAATAACAATGATTTTACAGTATAAATATGAAAAAATAACAACATAAAATTTCAATCTTGTCTTACATCAGTGTTTTTTATCTATCTTTTTTTAATCACATACTGTTTATTCCAATATGAATTTATCTCTCTCTTACTAATGATAAACGGATGATAAAAAACAAAAGGTCCTTGCTGTAAAACTTTATGTTTTGCAAAATGAAAATAATTATATCGGATAGGAGATTTTTCAATCAATTAAATCTTTGTAATGAACCGCTAGAAGTATAAGTTCTTGGTACTTGAAGAAGTGTGAAATTGTTGAATTTATTCTATCACTATTATCTTACTTGAAGATACAGATTCAAAATAACTTGATTTCTTCGTATTATATTTATTTATTCCTGTTATATCAGTTATAATTTAGTTAACTAATTTGATTTTTCCAATAATAGAAAAATAGAAAAAGAGTTTCAAATTTAGAATGATATAAATAAAAGAATCAAAATAATTTATAAAAAAAGGAGTTCTATTTTTATTTTATAGAATTTCCAAGATTAAATTCTATTAATCTAAAAAAAAGGGGTTAAATTGATTTATTCTTATTCTTGCTGAGACTCTCCTTTTTTTCATATAGAAGAAAAAGGTATAGATTACTATGTACCAACCGAACCAATGATTATTCATGATTTCATAATTGAATCAATTACATATGGGTTCCAAACTGAAGGAATGTTATGGTAAAACTTCGTTTAAAACGATGTGGTAGAAAGCAACGTGCGACTTGAAGGACATGATCCGCTGTGGAGTCTTACATCCACCACTTTTATATATATTTATTATAGGAATGAAAGTGCTCTTGGCTCGACATTATTTGTTCTATTCCGCTGTAACCTCCTTTTTTTTTGGGGGGGGGTGATAGAATATAGTATAGGATGGAGCTCGAGTAGAAAGTATTTTTTTATTTTTCAGAGGCAAGAATCTAGGGTTAGTATCAATCAACAAATTGGAACAACTTCGTAAGTATATTTTGATACATAAATTAAAAGGAGCCCATTCGAGAAAATTTCCAATTCAAAGGGAAGATTTGTTGAAATTGGTAAAACTCTTTCGATCAAATCAAAAAGTGTATTACGCAGGAATCAAACATTCGTATGATTCTTTGACATAAAGAAATCACAAAAAATGGTATGTTGCTGCCATTTTGAAAGATTTAAAGATCACCGAAGTAATGTCTAAACCCAATGATTCAAGGCAAAGATCCTGGAACAAGGAAATACCATTTTCAATTGTCTGAACAACTGGATCAGAATGAAGAATCAAAATGGATTCTTAAAGAAGACAGGCAATTAAAGGGTTAGAGACCGCTCAATAGATGCAGTATCTAAAATAAAATAAAGGGTTTCTCTTTTGCGTTATTTCAGAGTTATCCAACTTGAGTTATGAGGGTGCAAATATGACTAATTTTTTTGTTGGGTAAGAATAAGAAAAAAAGGGCTAAAATCAATAGTCTAATTAATTTGATGATTTGATGGATATATTTGATATTGTAATTCTATACATAGACATAATTTAGAATTTTCTCGAGCCGTACGAGGGGAAAACCTCTTATACGTTTCTAGGGGGGGTATTGTTCATCTATCCCAATGAGCCATTTATCGAATCGTTGCAATTGATGTTCGATCCCGACGAGAGGGAAGAGATCTTCGGAAAGTGGGTTTTTATGATCCGATAACCAATCAAATTTTTTTAAATGTTCCTGCTATTCTATACTTCCTTGAAAAAGGCGCTCAACCTACGGGAACTGTTCATGATATTTTAAAAAAGGCGGGAGTTTTTATGGAACTTCAGCGTTAATCAACAAACAAAATTCAATTAATGAAATAAAATAGAAAAAAAGATCAAGTGAATAAATAAGAAATGATATAGACGTAGAAGTAATGTGTTCTATAGACATAAAAATTTGACATTACCCCCGATGGGATGATTTTCGTTGGAACTCTTTGAACAAAAAAAAACAAAGGACTAAACCTGATTATTTTAGTTTTAGTTATTGAATAAACTTCGTTTTTTTCTACTTCTCCCCCGTCTTCCTTAATTAAGTCTTTCACTTAATATTCTATATAGTGATAGTGTAGTGCCAATCCAACACAAGTCTTTCGTTTTTTTATATTTCAATTAAAATTAATTATTTAATTTTAATTGATTGAAATCAAAATTGTTAGTTCTATTTAGAACTTGTTTTATCTTTTGTATGCTTACGCTTTTGTCAATATTAATATTGACAACAGTGTATCAAATAAATATAATCCGATCGTGGATAAACGGATCCATTTATCCCTGTTCCATAGATTTTATTTCATTCAAATAATCTTCTTAGATTTTCTGTCATACAGGAAGTCTTTTTTGATTAAGATTTAAATCAATCAAACTCGATATATACTAAATTAATGGATAATATAATATAAGAGAAGAGAGCCAGGAGGCGGTCTATAAATATTGGAAAATCTTTGACTTTATTTTATCTTTTATTTGAGAATTTTTATATTTTCATCGGATTTGTTCATTTTTATTATGTTTAGAGCGGGTTAGAGTTTTTTTTTCATTGTTTTTTTAATGGTTTGATTATGTTGTGCCATTCAATTTCGTTATTTATTGGGATTCTGATTGTATCTACACATTCTAATTTGTTTATTTGGGTTGCTAACTCAACGGTAGAGTACTCGGCTTTTAAGTGCGGCTAGCATCTTTTACACATTTGTATGAAGAAACAGATTCGTCCATACCATCGGTAGAGTTTGTAAGACCACGACTGATCCTGAAAAGAATCAATGGAAAAAGCAGCATGTCGTAGCAATGGATAATTCTGAGAATATTTCATTCTTTCTTATTGAATAGGTCCAAAATCTTATTTCAATTGTTTCAATTCAATTAAAAAAGAATTTTTTTTTTTGGGGGGGGGGTCGAGTGAATAAATGGGTAGAGCCTTATTAGAGGTTCCAATTCTAGGGAAATAACAAAGTAACGAGCTTCTGTTCTTAATTTTTGAATGATTCCCCCATCTAATTAGATGTTAAAAATATATTAGTGCCTAATGCGGGAAAAGCTTTTCCGATGAGTGGATTAGAAATTTCTTATGAGTCCTAACTATCAGCTATTCCCCTTTATGGGGTAGAGATAAATGTGTAGAAGAAGGTAGTATATTGATAAAGAGATTTCTTTTTTCAAAATCAAAAGAGCGATTGGATTGATAAAATAAAGGGCTTCTAACTATCTTCTTATCCTATAAATGAATATCAATCTATTATCTGGAAAGGAAGGGGAGGTTCTAGAGAGTCCGTTGATGAGTTTGACTTGTTTCCGAGGTATCTAGTTTTTTCTTACTATAAATACCTTGTTTTAACTGTATCGTACTATGTATCATTTGATAACCCAATAAATCATCTATTTCTTTTCTGATTCAAAATTGAATTTTAAATGGAAGACTTTCAAGGATATTTCGAATTATATAGATCTCAGCAACACCATTTACTATACCCACTTATCTTTCGGGAGTATATTTATGCCCTTGCTCATGATCGTGGTTTAAATAGATCCGTTTTATTGGATAATGTAGGTTATGACAAGAAATCCAGTTTACTAATTCTAAAACGTTTAATTAGTCGAATGTATCAACAGAATCATTTGATTATTTCCGTTAATGATTCTAATCAAAATAAATTTTTTGGGTACCCCAAAAATTTGTATTCTCAAATGATATCGGAGGGATTTGCAGTCATTGTGGAAATTCCGTTTTCCCTACGATTAGTATCCTCCTTAGAGGAGACAGAAACCGTAAAATCTTATAATTTACGATCAATTCATTCAATATTTCCCTTTTTCGAGGATAAATTTCCACATTTAAATTATGCATCAGATGTACTAATACCCTACCCCATTCATCTGGAAATCTTGGTTCAAACCCTTCGCTACTACGTGAAAGATCCCTCTTCTTTGCATTTATTACGGCTCTTTCTTAATGAGTATTATAGTTGGAATACTCTTATTACTCGCCCAAAATCCATTTTTGCAAAAAGTAATCAAAGATTATTCTTGCTCCTATACAATTCTTATGTATGTGAATACGAATCTATTTTACTTTTTCTCCGTAACCAATCTAATCATTTACGATTAACCTCTTTTGGGATCTTTTTTGAGCGAATACGTTTTTATGAAAAAATAAAATATCCTGTCGAAGAAGTCTTATTTCCGGCCACCTTATGGTTCTTCAAGGATCCTTTTATACAGTATGTTAGCTATCAAGGAAAATCGATTCTGGTATCAAAAGATACTCCTCTTCTGATGAATAAGTGGAGATATTATCTTGTCAATTTTTGGCAATGTCATTTTTATGTATGGTCTCAACCAAGACGAATCCATATAAACCAATTATCCAAGCATTCCTTTGATTTTTTGGGTTATCTTTCAAGCATACGACCAAATATTTCAGTGGTACGGAGTCAATTGTTAGAAAATTCATTATTAATGGATAATACTATGAAGAAGCTTGATA